AATGAATTGCCTGATAAAAGGATTACCTTGATAGGGTAAATAATGTAATCAATATTACATTCATTATATTTAATAGAATTAAACTATTTCTAAAAGTATCAAAAACTTTTGTGCATCATACACTAAAATATATAAATATAAAAAGATAAGCTAATTAAGCTACTGGGCTCATACCCCATTTATAAAGGTTTTACTCCTTTTCTTTTTAATTTTTAATAATTTATCTAAAATTTTATTTATTTTTATTTTAATAATAAGAACAATAATTACAATTTCAGCAAATTCATGATTAAGAGCTTGAATAGGATTAGAAATTAATTTATTATCTTTTATCCCCCTTATAACTGATAATAATTTAATATCTAATGAAGCATCTCTTAAATATTTTCTTATTCAAGCATTAGCTTCTTCAATTCTTTTATTTTCTACTATTTTATTTATATACCAAAATAATTTAATAAATTATTCATTAAATAAATATATTAATATAATTATTCTTTCTTCTTTATTAATAAAAAGTGGATCCGCTCCTTTTCATTTTTGATTTCCTAACGTTATAGAAGGATTAAATTGAATAAATTCTTTAATTCTAATAACTTGACAAAAAATTGCTCCATTAATATTAATTTCTTATTTAATAATTAAATTTATACTATTTTGGTCAATTATTTTATCTATCATTATTGGCTCCTTAAGAGGATTAAATCAAACATCATTACGAAAATTAATAACTTTCTCTTCTATTAATCATTTAGGTTGAATATTAATAAGTATATATTCTAATGAATCTCTATGAATTACATATTTTTTATTTTATTCATTTTTATCTTTTAATTTAATTTTTCTATTTAATATATTTAAATTATTTCATATTAATCAATTATTTTCTCTATTTTTTATAAATAAAACTTTAAAATTTAGTTTATTTTTAAATTTATTATCATTAGGAGGCTTACCCCCCTTTTTAGGTTTCATTCCTAAATGATTAACAATTCAATACTTGACATTTAATAATCAATTTTTTATATTAACAATTATAATCATTATAACATTAATTACATTATTTTTTTATTTACGATTATGTTATACAGCATTTATATTAAATTATTTTGAAAATAATTGAATTTTTAATATTTTTTCTAATAATTTTTTAATAAATACATATTTATTTTTATCTTTTTTTTCTATTTTTGGTATATTTATTATTAGATTTATTTATTATTTAATTTAAAGTTTTAAGTTAAATAAACTAATAACCTTCAAAGTTATAAATATAAGATAAATCTTTTAAGCTTTAATAATAAATATTATTCCTTTAGAATTGCAATCTAATATCATTATTGACTATAAAACCTACTTATTTTTTTTTATTAATTAAAAAGAATAATTCTTATAAATAGATTTACAGTCTATTGCCTAAACTTCAGCCATTTAATCGCAACAATGAATATTTTCAACTAATCATAAAGATATTGGAACACTTTACTTTTTATTTGGAACCTGAGCAGGAATAGTAGGAACCTCCCTTAGAATTTTAATTCGAGCAGAATTAGGCCACCCCGGAGCCTTAATTGGAGATGACCAAATTTATAATGTAATTGTTACTGCTCATGCTTTTGTAATAATTTTTTTCATAGTTATACCTATTATAATTGGTGGATTTGGAAATTGACTAGTCCCACTTATATTAGGAGCTCCTGATATAGCATTTCCTCGAATAAATAATATAAGTTTTTGGCTATTACCACCTTCATTAACTTTGCTTTTAGTAAGTAGTATAGTAGAAAACGGAGCAGGAACAGGATGAACTGTTTACCCACCACTTTCTGCTTCTATTGCTCATGGAGGGGCATCAGTTGATTTAGCTATTTTTTCCTTACATCTAGCTGGAATATCTTCTATTTTAGGAGCAGTAAATTTTATTACTACTGTAATTAATATACGATCAACAGGAATTACTTATGATCGAATACCTTTATTTGTATGATCTGTTGTTATTACAGCTCTTCTTCTTTTACTTTCTTTACCTGTATTAGCAGGAGCAATTACTATACTTTTAACAGATCGAAATTTAAATACCTCATTTTTTGACCCTGCAGGAGGAGGAGACCCTATTCTCTATCAACACTTATTTTGATTTTTTGGCCACCCTGAAGTTTATATTTTAATTCTTCCAGGATTTGGAATAATCTCTCATATTATTAGTCAAGAATGTGGAAAAAAAGAAACTTTTGGATCCTTAGGTATAATCTATGCTATATTAGCAATTGGTTTATTAGGATTTATTGTTTGAGCACATCATATATTTACTATTGGTATAGATGTTGATACCCGAGCCTATTTTACTTCTGCAACTATAATTATTGCAATTCCAACTGGAATTAAAATTTTTAGTTGATTAGCAACTTTACATGGTACACAATTAACATATTCACCAGCTATTATTTGAGCTTTAGGATTCGTATTTTTATTCACAGTTGGAGGATTAACTGGAGTTATTTTAGCTAACTCTTCTCTTGATATTATCTTACATGATACTTATTATGTAGTAGCTCATTTTCATTATGTATTATCTATAGGAGCAGTATTTGCAATTATAGCAGGATTTATTCACTGATACCCTTTATTTACAGGATTAACACTAAATAATAAATGGTTAAAAAGTCAATTTTTCATTATATTTATTGGAGTAAATTTAACTTTTTTTCCTCAACATTTTTTAGGCCTAGCAGGAATACCTCGCCGTTATTCAGATTATCCTGATGCTTACACTACATGAAATGTAATTTCAACTATTGGTTCTACTATTTCATTAATTGGTATTATCTTTTTCATAATTATTATTTGAAAAAGAATAATTAAACAACGTCAAGTTATTTATTCTATACAATTAAATTCTTCAATTGAATGATACCAAAATATTCCTCCAGCAGAACATAGTTATTCAGAACTACCTTTATTATCAAATTTCTAATATGGCAGATTAGTGCAATAGATTTAAACTCTATATATAAAGTATTTTACTTTTATTAGAAAAATGCCAACATGAGCAAACCTAAATTTACAAGATAGAGCTTCTCCGTTAATAGAACAATTAACATTTTTTCATGATCATACATTATTAATTTTAATTATAATCACTGTAATAGTAGGTTACATAATAATTATATTATTTTTTAACAATTACAGAAACCGTTATCTACTACATGGTCAAACAATTGAAGTAATTTGAACAATTTTACCAACAATTATTCTTTTATTTATTGCATTTCCGTCATTACGTTTATTATATTTATTAGATGAAATTAATGAACCTTCAATTACTTTAAAATCAATTGGTCACCAATGATATTGAAGCTATGAATATTCAGATTTTATAAATATTGAATTTGACTCTTATATAATTCCTACAAATGAATTAACATCTAATAATTTTCGATTATTAGATGTTGATAACCGTATTATTTTACCAATAAATTCACAAATTCGTATTTTAGTAACTGCTGCAGATGTAATTCATTCATGAACAATTCCAGCATTAGGAGTAAAAATTGATGGAACCCCAGGACGATTAAATCAAACTAATTTTTTTATAAACCGACCTGGCTTATTTTTTGGTCAATGTTCAGAAATTTGTGGAGCTAATCATAGTTTTATACCTATTGTTATTGAAAGTGTTCCTATAAATTTTTTTATTAAATGAATTACTAACATAAATTAAACATTAAATGACTGAAAGCAAGTACTGGTCTCTTAAACCATGTTATAGTAATCTAGCAATTACTTTTAATGAAAAATTTAATTTTAATTAAATATTAAAAATTTAATTATTTAATATTAAAATATTTTTTTTAAAAAAAAAAAAAAAAAAAAAAAAAAAAAAATTAGTTAAAAAATATAACATTAGTATGTCAAACTAAAATTATTAATATAATTAATATTTTTTAATTCCTCAAATAGCCCCTATTAGTTGATTAAGTTTATTTTTATTATTTTCTATAATTTTTATTATATTTAATGTAATAAATTATTTTATCTATTTACCTTCAACACCTAAATCAAAAAATATAAAAAAAATTTCTACTAATTCTATAAATTGAAAATGATAACTAATTTATTTTCAGTATTTGACCCTTCCTCTAGTATTTTAAATTTATCATTAAATTGATTAAGAACTTTTATTGGACTATTATTTATTCCTTCAATATATTGATTTATACCTTCTCGATTTCATTTAATTTGAAATAAAATTATTACAACTCTTCATAGAGAATTTAAAACTTTATTAGGAAATCCAAACCAAAAAGGAACAACTCTTATTTTTGTTTCTCTTTTTAGATTAATTTTATTTAATAATTTTTTAGGATTATTTCCTTATATCTTTACTAGAACTAGTCATTTAACTTTAACTCTTTCATTATCGTTACCTTTATGAATAGCTTTTATAGTTTATGGATGACTAAACCATACCCAACATATATTTACTCATTTAGTACCCCAAGGAACTCCTGCTATTTTAATACCTTTTATAGTTTGTATCGAAACAATTAGTAATATTATTCGTCCAGGAACTTTAGCTGTCCGATTAACAGCTAATATAATTGCAGGACATTTATTACTAACATTATTAGGTAACACAGGCCCTTCTTTATCTTCACTTATAATTTCTATTTTATTAATTACACAAATTCTTTTATTAGTATTAGAATCAGCAGTAGCAATTATTCAATCTTATGTATTTGCTGTTTTAAGTACTTTATACTCTAGAGAAGTAATTTAATGTCAACACACTCAAATCACCCTTTTCATTTAGTAGATTATAGCCCTTGACCTTTAACAAGAGCAATTGGAACTATAACTTTAGTTTCAGGAATAGTAAAATGATTCCATCAATATAATATATCTTTAATTTTATTGGGAACAACAATTACAATTTTAACTGTTTATCAATGATGACGAGATGTATCTCGAGAAAGTACTTACCAAGGTTTACATACCCTTCCTGTTACTACAGGATTACGATGAGGAATAATTTTATTTATTTTATCAGAAGTTTTATTTTTTTCCTCTTTTTTTTGAGCATTTTTTCATAGAAGTTTATCTCCAGCAATTGAATTAGGATCTACTTGACCCCCAGCAGGAATTATTCCTTTTAATCCTTTCCAAATTCCATTATTAAACACTACAATTTTATTAGCTTCAGGAATTACAGTAACTTGAGCACACCATAGTTTAATAAGAGGAAATTATTCTCAAACTACACAAGGTTTATTTTTTACAGTTCTTTTAGGAGTTTATTTTACTATTTTACAAGCATATGAATATATTGAAGCTCCTTTTACAATCGCTGATGCTGTTTATGGGTCTACTTTTTTTGTAGCAACAGGATTTCATGGAATTCATGTATTAATTGGAACAACTTTTTTATTTATTTGTTTATTACGACATTTAAACAATCATTTCTCAAAAAACCATCATTTTGGTTTTGAAGCAGCAGCTTGATATTGACATTTTGTAGATATTGTTTGATTATTTTTATATATTTCAATTTATTGATGAGGAGGATAAAAATATATTTATATAGTATAAAAGTATATATGACTTCCAATCATAAGGTCTATTATTTAATAGTATAAATAATTTTTACAATCACTTTAATTGCTTTTATTATTATTATATTATCTACTGTAGTTATAATACTAGCTACAATTTTATCCAAAAAAAGTTTTAGAGACCGAGAAAAAAATTCACCTTTTGAATGTGGTTTTGATCCTATATCTTCTTCTCGTCTTCCTTTTTCATTAAAATTTTTTTTAATTACAATTATTTTTTTAATTTTTGATGTAGAAATTGCTTTAATTTTACCAATAATTTTAATTATTAATTATTCAAACTTAATAATATGAACAATAACTTCTATTTTTTTTATTTTAATTCTATTATTAGGCTTATATCATGAATGAAACCAAGGAATATTAAATTGATCAAATTAAATAATAGGGTTATAGTTAATACATAACATTTGATTTGCATTCAAAAATAATTGAAAAATTCAATTTACCTTGAATATGAAGCGATTTATTGCAATTAGTTTCGACCTAATATTAGGTAATTTTACCCTTATTCTATTAATTGAAACCAAAATTGAGGTTTATCACTGTTAATGATATAAATGAATAAATTATTCCAATTAAAGAAATATGATGTTCAAATAAAAGCTGCTAACTTTTTATTTTAATGGTTAAATTCCATTTATATTTCTAATTTATATAGTTTAATTAAAACATTACATTTTCATTGTAAAATTAAAAAATTTTTTTTATAAATTACTAAAATTAATTATTTAATTATTTAAAGATTAAATAATCTCCTTAACATCTTCAATGTTACACTCTAAATATAAGCTATTTAAATAAAAAATTATTATAAAAATTAAAATAACAATTCATAATACAAAAATTAGTATATAAATTTTTAAATTATTATTTTGTATTAAATAATTAAACCGAGAAAAAAAAATTAGTTGTTTATACAAATTTTGTCTACCTACAAATTCTGACCATCCTTGATCAAAATTTTTTAAAGTATTTATACCAATAATTAATGAATAATTAATAATACCATAAGTAGAAATATAAGGTATAAACCATATTGAACCCATAAATATTCTAATAAAATAATTATTTAAAGATTTATTAATAAAAAATAAAGAAATTTTTGAAATAAAATAACCAAATATACCCCCTACTAAACAAACAAATAAAGTTATAAATTTTAAATAATAAGGTAAACAAATTCTATAAGGAGTTAAAAAAATTAATCATCTTAATATTCTACCCCCAATAATTCTTATAACTACTAAACCTATTATTCCTTTTAATATAATTCAACTTTCATCATTTAATACATTTAAAGAACTACAATTTAAATTTCCAGTTATTGAGTAATAAACTAAACGTAATGAATAACTTACAGTTAATCCCGTAGAAAAAAAAAATAAAAAATAAATAAATAAATTTACTATTCTTAAAGAAACAACTTCTAAAATTAAATCTTTTGAATAAAATCCAGCTAAAAAAGGTATCCCACATAAAGCTAAATTTGCTACATTAAAACAAGAAGAAGTTAAAGGCATATATAATCTTAACCCTCCTATTAAACGTAAATCCTGAGAATTATTTATATTATGAATAATCGCTCCAGCACATATAAAAAGTAAAGCCTTAAATAAAGCATGTGTTAATAAATGAAAAAAAGCTAATTTATAATATCCTATAGATAAAATTATTATTATTAAACCAAGTTGTCTTAAAGTCGATAAAGCAATAATTTTTTTTAAATCAAATTCAAAATTTGCCCCTAATCCAGATATAAATATAGTTAAACCTGATAATAATAATAATAATTGTCCTATAAAAGAATTATTTAATAAAATATTAAAACGAATTAATAAATAAATTCCTGCTGTCACTAATGTTGACGAATGAACTAAAGCTGAAACAGGAGTAGGAGCTGCTATTGCAGCAGGTAACCAAGAAGAAAAAGGAATTTGAGCACTTTTAGTTATAGCAGCTAAAACTACTAATACCCCAATTAATATTATTTCTTTATCATTATATATAAATTCTAAATAATAAATATAATTCCATCTTCCATAATTTAATATTCAAGCAATAGCTAATAATAAAGCAACATCCCCAATTCGATTTAATAATGCTGTTAATATCCCAGCATTATAAGATTTAATATTATTAAAATAAATTACTAAACAATACGAAATCAATCCTAACCCATCTCAACCTAATAAAATTCTAATTAAGTTAGGTCTAATAATTAATAATATTATTGATATAACAAATAATAATACTAATATAATAAAACGATTAATATTTATATCTCCTCTTATATATTCCTTTCTATAATAAATTACTAAAGAAGAAATTAATAAAACAAAAGATATAAATATTAATCTTATCCAATCAAATAAAAAAGTTATAACAATTCTTATAGAATTTAAAGATACAACTTCCCATTCTAAAAAAACAATATATTCATTTAAAATAAAATATATTGATAATAATAATAATGTAATTCTTATAAATAATAAACAAAAAAAATTAATTAAACAAATTGATAAATATTTCACAATTTAAAATGAATAAATTCATATCTTTGATACCACAAATCAATATTTTAATTAAACTATTTAAATTTTTTTTATAATCATAATAAACTTATTTCAGATTTTAGTATTAATAAATTTAAAGGAAATCAATGCAAAAATAATAACAAATATTCACGATTAAACCCTATTCTAAAAGAGTAAACACCTGAATATAATTTTCCATGCTGACTATAAGCATATAAATATAATGTATATGCAGCTCTAAAAAAAGATAAAAAAATTAATATAATTATTGTTATTCATGATCATCTTACAATTCTATTTAATAAAGAAATTTCTCCTAATAAATTTAAAGTTGGAGGAGCAGCTATATTAGCTGAACATAACAAAAATCACCATAAAGATATAGAAGGTATAAAATTTAGTAAACCTTTATTAATTAATAATCTACGTCTTCCTAATCGTTCATAAGTAATATTTGCTAAACAAAATAAACCCGAAGAACATAGCCCATGAGCAATTATTAAAGTATAAGAACCACAAAGCCCTCAATAAGTTATTGTTATTAACCCTCTTAAAACAATTCCTATATGAGCAACTGATGAGTAAGCAATTAATGATTTTAAATCAGTTTGCCGTAAACAAATTAAACTTACTAATACACCTCCTACTAAACTAATTCTAATAAATCAATAGTTATATTTTAAACCTATAAACTGTAAAAAATTAAATACTCGTAATAATCCATACCCACCTAATTTTAATATAATTCCTGCTAAAATTATAGAACCTGATACTGGAGCTTCTACATGAGCTTTTGGTAATCATAAATGAACTAAAAATATTGGTATTTTAACTAAAAAAGATAAAATTAATGAAATATATAAAAATATATAAAAAAAAAATAAATTATTTAATATATAAAAATTTATAGTATTATTATTATTATATAAATAAAAAATTGAAATTAATATTGGTAATGAAACTAATAAAGTATAAAATAATAAATATATTCCTGCTTGTAAACGTTCAGGTTGATACCCTCAACCTAAAATTAAAAATAAAGTTGGAATTAAACTTCCTTCAAAAAATAAATAAAATAAAAATAAATTTATTCTTCTAAATGTTAAAAATAATAATAACAATAATAACAACACATTTAATAAAAATAAAGATTTATAATTATTAAATTTATTAATTAAATCTCTCGCTATTAATATTAAAGAACAAATTCAAAAACTTAATAAAATTATACCGTAAGATAATAAATCTATTCCTAAAAAATAAGAAATATTTACTCAATAATTTGTATAATAATTAACAATAATTAAAATAAATATAATTATAAATAATATATTTTGAACCATTCAAAATATATTTTTTATAAAACAAAATGGAATCAATAATAATAATATAAATAAAATTTTTAACATTGTAAAATATTAAAAGATTGAAAATAATCATTTCCATAAGTACGAATTATAGATACTAAAATTGATAATCCTAAAACACCTTCACAAACTCTAAAAGTTATAAAAACTATACTAAAATAATTTTCATAATCTAACATATTTAAATAAATAAATAAAAAATAAAATAAAGATAATACAATATATTCTAAACTTAAAAGTATTGATAATAAATGTTTTCGATTAGAAATAAAAATAAAAATTCCCATTATTATTAAAAAAAAAGGTAAACCTCAATTAATAAATATTATCATTAGTTTAAATAGTTTAACAAAAACATTGGTCTTGTAAATCAAAAATAAGAAATATTCTTTTTAAACTTCAAGAAAAAAGATTTATCCTTTATCATTAATCTCCAAAATTAAAATTTTTATTAAACTACTTCTTGATATTATACAACTTATATTATATACATTAACTTTATTATTTAGTTTCATTTTTATACAAATAAATCATCCTCTAAGAATAGGTATAATATTATTACTTCAAACAATTATAATTTGTTGTATTTCAGGTCTAATAACAAAAAGTTTTTGATTTTCTTATATTTTATTTTTAATTTTTATTGGGGGAATACTTGTTTTATTTATTTATGTAACCTCCTTAGCTTCAAATGAAATATTTTCATTATCAATAAAAACTACCATAATCATTTTTACAAGATTTATACTATTAATAACAATTATTTTTTTTATAGATAAAATAATTTTAATATTTAACTCTATAAATAATGAAATAATTTCTCTTACTAACTTAAATTCTTATATCCAAGAAAATACTTTAAACTTAAATAAATTATATAATTATCCAACAAATATAATTACAATTTTATTAATTAATTATTTATTAATTACTTTAATTGCAACTGTAAAAATTACTAAATTATTTTATGGACCAATTCGCTCAATAAATTAACTAATGAATAAACCAATTCGAACTAACCACCCAATTTTAAAAATTGCTAATAATGCATTAGTAGATCTTCCCTCTCCCGTAAATATCTCTTCATGATGAAATTTTGGATCTTTACTTGGCCTATGCCTTATAATTCAAATTTTAACAGGACTATTTCTTGCTATACATTATACAGCAGATATTAGCATAGCATTTACTAGAGTTAATCATATTTGTCGAAATGTAAATTATGGTTGATTATTACGAACTTTACATGCTAATGGTGCATCTTTTTTTTTTATTTGTATTTATTTACATGTAGGTCGAGGAATATACTATGGTTCATACTTATTTACTCCAACTTGATTATCTGGTACAATTATTTTATTTTTAGTAATAGCAACTGCTTTTATAGGGTATGTTCTTCCATGAGGCCAAATATCTTTTTGAGGGGCAACTGTAATTACTAATTTATTATCAGCAATCCCGTATTTAGGAACAGATCTTGTACAATGAATTTGAGGAGGATTTGCAGTTGATAATGCAACATTAACACGATTTTTTACTTTTCATTTCATTTTACCCTTTATTGTTTTAGCTGCTGTTATAGTCCATTTACTTTTTTTACATCAAACTGGGTCTAATAATCCTATAGGATTAAATTCAAATTTAGATAAAATTCCTTTTCATCCCTATTTTAGATACAAAGATATTACAGGTTTTATTATTATACTTATATTATTGACTATTTTAACTTTATGAAATCCATATTTATTAGGAGACCCAGATAATTTTATCCCTGCTAATCCTTTAGTAACACCAATCCATATTCAACCTGAATGATATTTTTTATTTGCATATGCAATTTTACGATCTATCCCTAATAAACTTGGTGGAGTAATTGCATTAGTAATATCAATTGCTATTTTAATAATTATACCTTTTTATAATTTAAGTAAATTTCGTGGAATTCCTTTTTACCCAATAAATCAAATTTTATTTTGAATTATAGTAACTATTATTATTTTATTAACATGAATTGGAGCTCGCCCAGTTGAAAACCCATATGTTATTATTGGACAAATTTTAACTATTTTTTATTTTATATATTATTTAATTAACCCACTAATTACTAAATGATGAGATAACTTATTAAATTAATTAGTTAATGAGCTTGAATAAGCATATGTTTTGAAAACATAATATAGAAATTTAACCTTTCTATTAACTTTACTAAAATTAATAATCTAACTTAAATTTAATAAATAAATTTTTAACCCAATAAAAAATAATAAATAATTTAAAGAAAAAGGTAAAAAACTTTTTCATGCTAAATATATTAATTTATCATAACGAAATCGAGGTAAAGTCCCTCGAACTCAAATAAAAACAAAAGAAATAAATATTAACTTAAAATAAAAAAAAAAATTTAATATATCTCCTCCTAAAAAAATTAATGAAAATAATATTCTTATAAATAAAATTCTTGCATATTCTGATAAAAAAATTAAAGCAAAACCACCTCTTCTATATTCTACATTAAACCCAGAAACTAATTCAGATTCTCCTTCTGCAAAGTCAAAAGGTGTTCGATTAGTCTCAGCTAATGAAATAATTAATCAAACAAAAGCTAATGGGTATAATAAAAATAGAAATCATAAATAAATTTGATAATAATAAAAATTTAATATATTATAATTATTAATTAAAAAAACAAAAGATAATAAAATTAAAGCTAATCTAACTTCATAAGAAATAGTTTGAGCCACTGATCGTAAACCTCCTAATAAAGCATAATTAGAATTTGAAGATCATCCTGCAATTATTACAGTATAAACACCTATACTTGTACAACATATAAAAAATAATAAACCTAAATTAAATGAAATTAATTTAATAAAAAATGGTATACATATCCACAATAATAAAGACAAAAACAAAGAAAAAACTGGAGAAAAATAATAAGATATATAATTTGATAACAAAGGATAAGTTTGTTCTTTTGAAAATAATTTAATTGCATCACAAAAAGGCTGAGGAATACCTATTAAACCAACTTTATTAGGACCCTTTCGAATTTGAATATAGCCTAAAACTTTTCGTTCTAATAAAGTTAAAAAAGCAACTCTTACTAAAACACAAATAATTAATATTAAACTTATAATTAAAAATAAAATAATTTCTATAAAAAACAAGTACTATTTGTAATATAAATTACATTTATAAATTCTAAATTTATTACACTAATCTGCCAAAATAGTTTAATAAATAATTAATAATATTCTTATTTATAAAATATAATTATTTATATATTTAATCCTTTCGTACTAAAATATATAAATTTATTAAAGATAGAAACCAACCTGGCTTACACCGGTTTGAACTCAGATCATGTAAGATTTTAAAAGTCGAACAGACTTTAAATTTAAACGGCTACACCTAAAATTATATCTTAATCCAACATCGAGGTCGCAATCTTTTTTATCAATATGAACTCTCCAAAAAAATTACGCTGTTATCCCTAAAGTAACTTAATTTTATAATCATTAAAAATGGATCAATTACTCATGTATCAATGATTTAAATTTTAAAAGTTTATTAAATTTTACTATCACCCCAATAAAATATATAATTTTATTATAATTAAATTTATCTATAAAATTAAAATAATATTTATATATAAAGATTTATAGGGTCTTCTCGTCTTTTAATTTAATTTTAGCTTTTTAACTAAAAAATAAAATTTTATTATAATTTTAAATGAAACAGTTAATATTTCGTCCAACCATTCATTCTAGCCCTCAATTAAAAGACTAATGATTATGCTACCTTTGCACAGTTAAAATACTGCGGCCATTTAAAAAATCAGTGGGCAGGTTAGACTTTAAATTAAATTCTAAAAGACATGTTTTTGTTAAACAGGCGAATACTATTTTTGCCGAATTCTTTACTTAAACTTATCTTATTTATAAATATTTTCACAAAAAAATATACTAATTATATCATTATTAATTTATTTTTAATATTCAAATAAATATTTTAATAAAAATTTAAAACAAAATAAATAATTTAATATAAAAATTAATTTATAACAAAATTTTTAAAAATTGATACTTCTAAACATATAATATTTTAAATATTATTTATTATTTATAAAAATTTATTTTATAGCTTATCCCATAAAATATTAATTTTTAAAAATTATTTAATTAAATTAAATAAATAAATAAATTTTAAAAAATTAAATTAAATTTATTTCTTAAAAAACTAGATACCTTTAAAAACGAATAACATTTCATTTCTAATAAATTATGAAAAATAATTTTATTACATTAAATTTTATAACTTATTAAATCTTTTAAAATCGAGAAAAATATTATATTTATTTTTTATTTAATATACTCTGATACACAAGATACAATAAATTAAATTTTCTTTTTGAATAAAAATTTTTCATTATATTTCAACTTTATTTCACAATACTAATAAACTATTATTAAATTTATTTATTCTATATATTATACTTAAACATTAATTTATATAATTATTTTTAATAATTTAAAATAACAAATAAACAAAAAAAAATAAATAATTATTAATCAATTTATATTGATTTGCACAAAAATCTTTTCAATGTAAATGAAATGCTTCCCTATATAAGCTTTAAATTGATTCTAGATACACTTTCCAGTACATCTACTATGTTACGACTTATCTTACTTTAATAATAAGAGCGACGGGCGATATGTACATATTTTAGAGCTAAAATCAAATTATTTATCTTTATAATTTTACTATCAAATCCAATTTAATTAAATTTTTCATATTTAAATCCATATAAATAAAATTTATTGTAACTCATTTATACTTAAAAATAAACTACACCTTGATTTGATATTAATTTTTATATAAATTATAGAAAATTATTATTCTTATAAAATATTCTAATAACAACGATATATAAATTGAATTACAATTTTAAGTAAGGTACATCGTGGATTATCGATTAAAAAACAAGTTCCTCTGAATAGACTAAAATACCGCCAAATTTTTTAAGTTTCAAGAACATACCTAATACTACTCAAATAAATTTATAAATATTATTTACATATTAAATAATAGGGTATCTAATCCTAGTTTTTAATTAAAATTTCTTAGCTTCAATTATTCTGAAAATAAAATTAAAAATAAATTAAAATTTCACTTAATAAATTATTTTATAATTCTATAAACTAAATCATTTAACTTTTATTAATAAAATTTATTTACATTATTTGTATAACCGCAACTGCTGGCACAAATTAAGTCAATATTAACTAATATTTCTATTTCTAAATTTCTTTAATTAATAATATTAATTACTGCAAATAAATAAAAATATTTATTTTTTAAATAAATAATAAATCACACAAAAATTTACATATAATATAAATTAATAATAAATTTTTAAGCCAAAATAAAACTTTAATAATAATAATAATAATAATAATATTAATTTATTAAACTAATAATTTTTACAAAAATAACTTAATAAAGTATTTTTTATATATATATATATATATATATATATATATATATATATATACATAATTTATAATATAATTTATTGTAGAATTTATAATTTTATAAATATAAAATTTTATAATTTTTAAGTATTTAAATTAAATAATTAAAAATAGTAATTCTTCCCATATTAAAATTATTTCTACATAAATTATACCCCTTTATATAATTTTTAATAATAATAATAATAAATATATAATTAAAAATAGTAATTCTTCCCATATTAAAATTATTTCTACATAAATTATACCCCTTTATATAATTTTTAATAATAATAATAATAAATATATAAAATTTAATAATTTTTAATTATTTAAATTAAATAATTAAAAATAGTAATTCCTCACATATTAAAATTATTTCTACATAAATTATACCCCTTTATATAATTTTTAATAATAATAATAATAAATATATAAGAAATATGCAATTATTTATATAAATTTATTATATTTTTTCAAAAAAAAATTTAATTTATATAAATAATTTATAAGTTTATATATTAATAATATATATATATATATATAATATAATTGAATTAAATTAATAATTTTAAATTAAATA